TTGTAGCAACTGAAACCTTTTTACCTAAACAAAAAATCAGATTCTAAGCTGTGAATCGAAATAGAGACAAGAAAATAAGGATGTGGATAAATGGAAAGGTGAGAGAAAGAAAGAAAAAGAATATTGATGACATCTAATTCCAATATAGAATATGTAAGGTCTATGAGTCATCTCATAAAAAGTACAATGTAATAAAGCATTAACACAGGTTCATCCAGAATAAAATGAATCCGGCCAGAGAACAAAAAAATCAAGAGCTTGGAGCCAATCAAGACTGAGAGGATTGACTCAAAAACTAATTTCATTATGAGCTTCATTGTAGAATTCAGACCTAACCATTACATAAGAAGCGATGAGAACGACGGAACCGGTGGATCTAAAAGATTCTATTGAACACGAATTCTAATGATTCATTGATCTGGATGGCGGAACGGACCAGAGACCAATTCATCTATTCGAAAAAGTTATAAACTATGACTACAACCGAAATCTAAATTGAATTGAAAGAGTAAATATTCGCCCGCGAAAACTTTTTTCTTGGATTACTAAATTTGAGTCAATTTAATATGATAACACAATTAAATTAAAGGGTAAAGATTTATTATTAAGATTATCAAAACCAATACAACTATATATAGAATATATATATTCTATAAAAATAGTTATTTTAGACGGTTAGCTATTTATAGAAACAAGATACACATTACTACTCGATTTGATATCGATTAGATGAAACCCATACTTCGATGTATTATGTATACTTATGAAATAGATGTATAATCTTATGAAATACAAGTCTATCTTAATTCAAATTATATTCTATCTAAATTTCCTTAAAATTCAATATTTTTGAATCCCTTTATTCGCGAGGAGCCGGATGAGAAGAAATTCTCACGTCCGATTCTGTAGTAGAGATGGCCAACCATCAACTATAACCCCAAAAGAACCAGATTCCGTAAACAACATAGAGGAAGAATGAAGGGAATATCTTATCGCGGTAATCGTATTAATTTCGGTAAATATGCTCTTCAGGCACTTGAACCCGCCTGGATCACATCTAGACAAATAGAAGCAGGTCGACGGGCAATGACACGAAATGCGCGACGCGGTGGAAAGATATGGGTACGTATATTTCCAGACAAACCGGTTACAGTAAGAGCCGCAGAAACACGCATGGGTTCGGGTAAAGGATCCCCTGAATATTGGGTAGCTGTTGTTAAACCAGGTCGAATACTTTATGAAATCGGTGGAGTAACAGAAAATATAGCCAGAAGGGCTATTTCAATAGCAGCGTCCAAAATGCCTATACGAACTCAATTCATTCTTTCGGGATAAAATTTCGAAATGCAAAAGAAAAAGAAATTGGTTTGGGGGATAAAGAAAGAATTGCAGGTGCAGGTTTAGTTTTTTGACAAACAATATTTCTTTTTTTCTTCTCCAGTGACTTTGCATTTTAAAGACAAAGTAAAAAAAAAAAATGATATGATTCAACC